GATCTAATTAGAGGAATAATTGGAACTATTATATCAAGTTTTTTGCTAACAATTTCGATTAGAAATGTATTTTGCAGCATTTGACTCCGTACCACTGAACGATTTAACCGAACATTTGAAAAATAGCCTAAAAGGTGAAATGAATGTTCGGATAATTGGTTTATATGGATCGTTCCTGGTTGAGACCAAATATCAAAAAAACATTGCCATAAATGGATAAAATAGTGTTTCCATTTATTCATCACAAGAGGCCCATTCTTTGAAGCCAGAATAGATTTTCCTTGATATCTAACATAATGAATGAGAGGATCATTGAAGAATGTTAAGGTAGACGAAAAATCCTTAGCAAAAACTTCTACAAGATGTTCTCTTTTTGCATAAAAAAAGATTCGCTCAAAAAAAACGCTAAAAGATTTTAATCGTAAATGAGAGGATTTTTTACGTAGAAAAAGGAAGATAGATTCATATTCACATACATAAAAATTATAGAGGAACAAGAATAATCTTGGATTACTTTTTGAAAAAGTATATTTTGGAGTACTAAAACTATTCCAATTACAAAAATGATAAAGAAACAACCGTAATAAATGAAAAAAAGGGGCATCTTTCACCCAATATCGAAGGATTTGAACTAAGATTTCCAGATGGATAGGATAGGGTATTCGTATATCTGACACATAATTTAAATATGTAAATTTATCTTCCAAAAAGGGAAAAACGGAATGAATTGATCGCAAATTTTGATAAGATTTTACGATTTCTGCCTCCTCTAAGGAAGAGCTTAATTGTAGGAAAAATGGAATTTCCACGACGATGGCAAAACCCTCTGATATTATTTGAGAATAAAGATTCTTATTATACCCCAAAAATAGATTTTTGTTAGAATCATTAGCAGAAATGATCAAATGATTCTGTTGATACATTCGAGTAATTAAACGTTTTACAATTAGTAAACTAAATTTATTGTCATAACCCACATTTTCCACAAAACTGGATCTATTAAAATCATGACTATAAGCAAGTCCATAAATATACTCCCGAAAAATAAGTGGGTATAGGAAGTCCTGTTGGCGAGATCTATCTCGTTCTAAATATACTTGATATTCCTTCATTTTATTTTAGAAATTCTATTTGGTCAAAGGATCGGAGATTCATTGGATTATCAAATGATACATAGTGCGATACAGTCAAAACAGGGTATTCTATTATATATCCGAATTCCAATAAAAAACAAAAAATATGAATAGATACCTAGAAAACAAGTAAAACCCATCAATGGACTATCTCTCCTCGCTTGTTCCATCTAATTGTTCTAGGACAACAAGCTAGTTAGAAATCCTTTATTTTTTGGACCAATCGCTCTTTTGATTTTGGAAAAAAAAAATATCTTTATCAATATACTCTTTCTTCTACACATTTATCGCTACCCCATAACATAATGGAGAATAGCTAATAGTTAGGACTCATAACAAAAATCCAAAATCCATTCGTGGGAAAAACTTTTTCCACAGCAAGCACTAATTTTTTTTTAACGTATAATTAGATGGGGTAATCATTCAAATAAAAAATGAAAGCTCGTTGCTTTTTGTTTCCCTATAATTGGAGCAGATAAGCTCTATCCCTTTATTAATTCAACCCAACTGAATTCATTTGTTCCGAGCCAACAATTCAAACAAAAATGTGGGCCGGGTCCAATACGAATGAAAGATTTTTAGAATTCGCCATTGATACGACATGCTGCTTTTTCCATTCATTCCTTTCTGGATCAGTCGTGGTCTTACAAACCCTACCGATGGTATGGATGAACCAATTCGTTCATAGAAATGTGTAAAAAATGGAGTCGCACTTAAAAGCCGAGTACTCTACCATTGAGTTAGCAACCCTAATCAAATTAAAAAAAAAAAAGATGTGTATATCCAATCGCAATAAAAACAAAAAAATGGAATTCTCTAATCAAATAAAATATTACATAAAAATGGAAAATATAGAAAGAAAAAAAAAGAAAAAATGATAGACCACTTCTTTGTCTACTACTATGTTATACATTATTTTATACATTATTTTAATTTTATTTAATATTTCCCCCAAAAAACTTCTTGTTTGTATCAAACAAAATCCAACGAATCCACCATTTGATGAAGTCAAAAAAACCTATGTAACATGAGTAAATCGATCCATTTATTCACGATCGGATTATATTTGTTTGATACACTGTTGTCAATATTCGTGTTGAAAAAAGAATACAATCGAGAAAACAAACAAATAAAAAAAATAAAAATATATGAATATTCTAATTTTTATTAATTATTATTTTTCATTTTTTTTTAATTTCATTCATTATTCAATTTAATTCAATTAAATCATTATGATTAAATCATTATGATATTCAATTAGTATGTTCTAATTTTGAAATAGAGATTCTATTATATATATTATATATTATATCCCAACTCAAAAAATAAAAAAAAATTATAGAAATATGAATGAAATAGAAAAAAAT